CTGGATCCAAAAAAATCAGTCAAGATATGATAGGCTGATCATATCATTGTAGCAACTGACTTAAAAAAAAAAAGAAAGATGATTATTAAGTTATGAAAGGCAATCGAAAAGTATGCGGATAAATGGAAGGATGAAAGAAAGAGAGAAAAAATTGAATATTAATGATATATGATTCCAATTTGGAAAATCTATGAGGTCACTGTAAGAAAAGCAATGTAATAAAGCATCAATACAGATTCATTCATAATAATTAGATAAATCTGTTCCGAAAACAAAAAATTAAGAGCCTTGAGCCAATAAAAACTGAGAAAATTGACTCAAAAACAAATAAAAAAATGAAATTCAAAATTTCATGTAAAAGCTCCATTGTAGAATTCAGGCCTAATGATTAATCAAGAAGCGATGGGAACGACGGAACCCATGAATATATAGGATTCTAGTGAAAAACAAATCTTAGTAATTCATTGGACAGGATGGCGGAATAAACCAGAAACTTTATTATTTATTCTGATTCTGATTTTGATTCTGAGACCTCGGGGGATAAACAGCAAACTTAAATAGATATTGAAAGAGTAAATATTCGCCGGCGAAAAATTTGTTTTTTTTTTTTGCAAATAAAAAAAGTAATAAAAGATGAAAAAAACAATGAAAAAGATAAAAAAAATAAGGATTTGTTAGAATATTCTAACTCTAACAAAAACTACATTTGTAATGATGATATTACGTTATTTTTAAATAAATAGAAATAGAATTCATCTTTGGTTCTATTTTGAAAAAGACATACACAAATTTAGAAGAGATAAGATGAAATTTCAAAAAATACCATGATTAATAGGATTAATCATTAACTACATCTATATCTTAATTAGTCCTTTTATTCGCGAGGAGCTGGATGAGACGAAACTCTCACGTCCAGTTCTGTAGTAGAGATGGAATTTATAATTTAGAAAAAACCCATCAACTATAACCCAAAAAGAACCAGATTTCGTAAACAACATCGAGGAAGACTAAAAGGAATATCCTCTCGTGGGAATCGTATTTGTTTTGGCAGATATGCTCTTCAAACACTTGAACCCGCTTGGATCACATCTAGACAAATAGAAGCAGGGCGACGAGCAATGACACGAAATGTACGACGTGGTGGAAAAATTTGGGTACGTATATTTCCAGACAAGCCGGTTACAGTAAGACCCGCGGAAACGCGTATGGGTTCTGGGAAAGGATCCCCAGAGTACTGGGTAGCTGTGGTTAAACCAGGTAAAATCCTTTATGAAATGGGTGGTGTACCCGAAAATATAGCCAGAAAAGCTATTTCAATAGCGGCATCAAAAATGCCTATAAAAACCCAATTCATTATTTCTGAATAGGAATATAGAATGAAAAAGCTAAATAACATTTAAGGATAAAAAGATTATAAATTTTCTTTTTTTGACAAACAATATTTTTTTACTTCGTCCTTTGCATTAAAAGAAGAGATACAAAAATATGATTCAACCACAAACCTATTTGAATGTAGCAGACAACAGCGGGGCTCGAGAATTGATGTGTATTCGAATAATAGGAGCTAGTAATCGCCGCTATGCTCATATTGGTGACGTTATTGTTGCTGTAATCAAGGAAGCAATTCCAAATACTCCGCTAGAAAGATCAGAAGTGATCAGAGCTGTAATTGTACGTACTTGTAAAGAACTCAAACGTAACAATGGGACGATAATACGATATGATGACAATGCCGCAGTTGTCATTGATCAAGAAGGAAATCCAAAAGGAACTCGAGTTTTTGGGGCGATCCCACGGGAATTGAGACAATTAAACTTTACTAAAATAGTTTCATTAGCTCCTGAAGTATTATAAGACCTAAATATCGATAGTTAGTATAGGATAGGATTAAAAAAATGGTATTGAAATAAAATGAATTAATAGATTGTGTATCACGCATATACCCTTAATAATTTTATATATTAATAATTGAATTCATATATTAATATATAATTCGTCTCTATCTATATATAAATAAAAGAAAAAGAACATGTTGATTATATCAAAATTATAGAATAATAAGGAATTTTAACTTATCATGGGGAAAGACACTATTGCTGATATAATAACCTCTATACGAAATGCTGACATGAATAGAAAAGGAACGGTTCGGATAGGATCGACTAACATCACCGAAAGCATTGTTAAAATACTTTTACGAGAGGGTTTTATCGAAAACGTAAGGAAACATCGCGAAAACAATCAATATTTTTTGATTTTAACCCTACGACATAGACGAAATAAGAAAGAATCCTATAAAACGATTTTAAATTTAAAGAGAATAAGCCGACCGGGTCTACGAATCTATTCTAACTCTCAACGAATTCCACGAATTTTAGGCGGAATAGGAATTGTAATCCTTTCGACTTCTCAAGGTATAATGACAGACCGAGAAGCTCGACTAAAAAGAATCGGCGGAGAAATTTTGTGTTATATATGGTAATCCTTCTAATATAAAAAT